CTATTCTATGATATTTCTATATATATAGAATATGATATCTAATATGACACCCGATTTGTCAAAGGGATTGGATTGGCGACTTACCCATTCAGTGACTTTGGCACTGGACGTTCCAAAAACGGGCACTATCGGATCGGGTGAATTAGAGAATAGACAGAGGTCCGTTGGCATTTCAGCCTTTCTTCTCCTTTCAGGGCCTATCCGAAAGAGAATCCAGTACCTCTTGGTCCTGAATATCAGAATAGGACGAACGAACCGGCCTCCGCGGATATCTTTGCTTCGGAACAAAACCCTGCAATCAAATAGATTGTCCCAAGGGCGCCATATTCTAGGAGCCCAAGTTATGCTATTGAAAATTCGTTCCTCTAGCAGTTCCGGTTTGACCATTCCGTTCCCTTTTTCAAACTCCACTTCTTTTCATATAGCAATCCCTGATCAAAGAGAGAACAATATCCATTTCAAAACATTTCTAACGGATTCCTTGGTTCGGACCGACGAAGTAATGGCACTCGATTATTATCAACCTGACTGCAATCTTTTTCTGTCGGTAAGGATTGCACCAGAGCCCCTTCTACTTCTAATAGGCCATGAACTATAGATAGAGAAGAATCATTCTGAGCGAGTCCATAAGAAGCGATCCGCTTTTTTTCATCGGTTCCAGGGGAAGACCAAAGATCTTGCGCGGCCGGTCCGCCAGAAAAACTCAAAAGAGAAAGAAGTCTCGTTAATCTCTTCATGCTCGTTCCAAGTTCGAAGTACCTTTTGGCCAAAGAAAAACCCGCTTCCTGACACGATTGCCTCTTTATTTTATATAGATAGATTAGATTCCATGGGGTTATTACTTATAAGTCTATTTTGTACAAGAGCCCCTCCTATCTGATAGAAAACGGTCCCATGATCCCGAGCCGGTCTTACCTTGGCTCGCAAACCCCAAGTTTGTCTATGAGGAGCTAATCTAATTGTATTTTTTTCTATAATGGATTTCTTATGTGGAATACTAATGGATAGGGCCTCGTTGCTAAGTGCTACAAGATCTAGTGCACTGAAACTCGTGGTTATGGACCCGAATCCTTTAGTATGGAACATTGTCTTTTCCAAGTAAAAACCCCTAGTATATGAAAGAATGAAAAGGTGCTTTCGTTCTTGTGGAATAAGAAGCCCTCGTACCTTAATGAAAGGAAAATCGGAATTTTTCGTTAGGTATTTGACCAAATAGGATCGCCCAGTTCCTATAGAACCTATCACTAAAATACCCGATAGGGCTCAGCGGAACGAAAAAGGTTTTCCATGAGATGGTGAGATGGTAAATGAAAATGATTAGCCCCACACGAGGTTTGGGAATAAGTGATTGTCTGATAATGAGCAAGGAATATACGTCTTTCTGCTAAAGAGGATCTATTAAACTCATAATTCATTAGATCCTTGTTAGCAATTCAACTAGGTATCATAAGTAAATGGATCCCGGTTGTTCAATCCTTTGATAACCAAGGTCATTCTTTGCTAAAGAGAAACGATCACTATGAGTCAGACTCAATAGAATTGGATCCATTCCAAATAGCAAGAAGTAGGATTCTTGATCCCTCTCAATCTCTCTTTCAATTCGAGGATCCAGAGAGGTGTTTTCATAGTCATCTCCGAATATTTGCCATCTCCGAATATTTTCGATTTCGTTTTTCTATGATATGTCTTTCTATATGAAAATTGGTTATTTACGATATACGATGATCCCTGTTAAGCATCCATGGCTGAATGGTTAAAGCGCCCAACTCATAATTGGTGAATTTGCGGGTTCAATTCCTGCTGGATGCACGCGAACGGGAACGTTCCATAAGTCTATTGGAACTGGCTCTCTATCCATGGAATCTCATCCATCATCCATACATAAGGAATTGGTATGGTATATTCATACCATAACATAAGAACAATAAGAACTCGAATTCTTATCGATACTGGAACTCAGAGCATAGGAGGGAAAGTCGATTTATGGATGGAATCAAATACGCAGTATTTACAGAAAAAAGTCTTCGTTTATTGGGAAAGAATCAATATACTTTTAATGTTGAATCGGGATTCACTAAGACAGAAATAAAGCATTGGGTCGAACTCTTCTTTGGTGTTAAGGTAGTAGCTGTGAATAGCCATCGACTACCTGGAAAGGGTAGAAGAATGGGACCTATTCTGGGACATACAATGCATTACAGACGTATGATCATTACCCTTCAACCGGGTTATTCTATTCCACTTCTAGATAGAGAAAAAAACTAAAGGAGAATACTTAATAATACGGCGAAACTTTTATACAAAACACCTATCCCGAGCACACGCAAGGGAACCGTAGACAGGCAAGTGAAATCCAATCCACGAAATAATTTGATCCATGGACGGCACCGTTGTGGTAAAGGTCGTAATTCCAGAGGAATCATTACTGCAAGGCATAGAGGGGGAGGTCATAAGCGCCTATACCGTAAAATCGATTTTCGACGGAATCAAAAAGACATATCTGGTAAAATCGTAACCATAGAATACGACCCTAATCGAAATGCATACATTTGTCTCATACACTATGGGGATGGTGAGAAGAGATATATTTTACATCCCAGAGGGGCTATAATTGGGGATACTATTGTTTCTGGTACAAAAGTTCCTATATCAATGGGAAATGCCCTACCTTTGAGTGCGGTTTGAACTATTGATTTACGTAATTGGAAGTAACCAATTAGGTTTACGACGAAACCTAGAAATCGATCACTGATCCAATTTAACTACCTCTACAGGATAGACCTCAACAGAAAACTGTTGAGTAACGGCAGCAAGTGATTGAGTTCAGTAGTTCCTCATAGAAAATTATTGACTCTAGGGATATGGTAATATGGAGAAGACAAAATTGTTTGAAGCACGCACAGAACCGGAAGCGCCCCTTGTTTCAAAGAGAGGAGGACGGGTTATTCACATTTAATTTGATGGTCAGAGGCGAATTGAAAGCTAAGCAGTGGTAATTAAGACCCCCGGGGAAAATAGGGATGTCTCCTACGTTACCCATAATATGTGGAAGTATCGACGTAATTTCATAGAGTCATTCGATCTGAATGCTACATGAAGAACATAAGCCAGATGACGGAACGCGGAGACCTAGGATGTAGAAGATCATAACATGAGCGATTCGGCGGATTTGGATTCCTTTCCTATATATCCACTCATGTGGTACTTCATCATATGATTCATATAAGATCCATCTGTCTAGAGATCGTCATATACATCTAGAAAGCCGTATGCTTTGGAAGAAGCTTGTACAGTTTGGGAAGGGGTTTTTTGAGAGAAAAGAAGAATCTACTTCAACCGATATGCCCTTAGGCACGGCCATGCATAACATAGAAATCGCACGTGGAAGGGGTGGGCAATTAGCTAGAGCAGCAGGTGCTGTAGCGAAACTGATTGCAAAAGAGGGTAAATTGGCCACTTTAAGATTACCATCTGGGGAGGTCCGTTTAGTATCCCAAAACTGCTTAGCAACAGTCGGACAAGTTGGTAATGTTGGGGTGAACCAAAAAAGTTTGGGTAGAGCGGGATCTAAGTGTTGGCTAGGTAAACGCCCCGTAGTAAGAGGGGTAGTTATGAACCCTGTGGACCACCCCCATGGGGGCGGTGAAGGGAAAGCCCCCATTGGTAGAAAAAAACCCACAACCCCTTGGGGTTATCCTGCGCTTGGAAGAAGAACTAGGAAACGGAAAAAATATAGCGATAGTTTTATTCTTCGTCGCCGTAAGTAAATACGTAACTAGGAATATGGAAAATTGCATTTTTGGAATTTGCAATAATGCGATGGGCGAACGACGGGAATTGAACCCGCGCATGGTGGATTCACAATCCACTGCCTTGATCCACTTGGCTACATCCGCCCCTTATCCAGCTAAAGGATTTTTCTCTTTTTTGCATTCATCATTATTCTATTTATTCTGACCTCCATACTTCGATCGAGATATTGGACATAGAATGTCCACTCTTTAAAAAGGAAAAAAAGGAGTAATCAGCTGTGACACGAAAAAAAACGAATCCTTTTGTAGCTCATCATTTATTGGAAAAAATAGAAAAGGTCAATATGAAGGAGGAGAAAGAAACAATAGTAACGTGGTCCCGGGCATCTAGCATTCTACCCACAATGGTTGGCCATACAATCGCAATTCATAATGGAAAGGAACATATACCTATTTACATAACAAATCCTATGGTGGGTCGCAAATTGGGGGAATTCGTACCTACTCGGCATTTCACGAGTTATGAAAATGCAAGAAAAGATACTAAATCTCGTCGTTAACTGAATTCAAAATGGAAAGATTCAGAATAAAAAAAACAAAGAATTAAAAATAAAGTAAAGGTAGGTAGGGAATAACGTTATTTATGACAAGTTTCAAACTAGTAAAGTATATCCCTAGGATAAAGAAGAAGAAAAGTGGGCTAAGAAAACTCGCGAGAAAAGTTCCAACCGATCGTCTGCTTAAGTTCGAGCGGGTTTTCAAAGCACAAAAGCGCATCCATATGTCTGTTTTTAAAGCACAAAGAGTTCTTGATGAAATTCGTTGGCGTTACTACGAAGAAACTGTTATGATACTGAACCTCATGCCTTATCGAGCATCTTATCCAATCTTAAAGTTGGTTTATTCGGCAGCAGCAAATGCTACTCATTATAGGAATTTCGACAAAGCAAATTTATTCATCACTAAAGCCGAAGTCAGTAGGGGTACTATTATGAAAAAATTCAGACCTCGAGCTCGAGGCCGTAGTTTTTCCATAAAAAAAACCATGTGTCATATAACAATTGTACTAAATATAGTAAAGAAATCTAAATAATCTTTAGATCCATCTAAGATTTCGATTCCCAGTAAAAAAAAAAATAGAATAGAAAAATATGGGACAAAAAATAAATCCACTTGGTTTCAGACTTGGTACAACCCAAAAACACCATTCCTTTTGGTTCGCACAACCGAAAAATTATTCTGAAGGTTTACAAGAAGATAAAAAAATAAGGAATTGTATCAAGAATTATATACAAATAAATAGCAAAAAGGACTCGAATAGGAAAATAGAATCGGACTCAAGTTCCGAAGTAATTACACATATAGAAATTCAAAAAGAAATCGATACGATCCATGTTATAATCCATATTGGATTCCCAAATTTATTAAAAAAAAAAGGGGCAATCGAAGAATTAGAAAAAGATTTACAAAAGGAAGTTAATTCTGTAAACCAGAGAGTTAATATTGCTGTCGAAAAAGTTAAAGAGCCCTATAGACAACCTAACATTCTTGCGGAATATATAGCTTTCCAATTAAAAAATAGAGTTTCATTCCGAAAGGCAATGAAAAAAGCCATTGAATTAACTAAAAAAGTGGATATAAAAGGGGTTAAAGTAAAAATTGCGGGTCGTCTTGCGGGAAAAGAAATTGCACGTGCTGAATGCATCAAAAAGGGTAGACTTCCCCTCCAAACAATTCGTGCTAAAATTGATTATTGCTGCTATCCAATTCGAACTATCTATGGAGTATTAGGTGTAAAAATTTGGATATTCGTAGACGAAGAATAACTAATCTTGTCTTCGCATTTTGTCCAATGATAGAATAAAAAATGACAAGAAGCCCTTTTCCTTAAATACCTGAAAAAAAGAAGAAATTATACCTCCTTCTATAAGATTTAATGAAAATTGATAAATCTTTTAATATAATTGCTATGCTTAGTGTGTGACTCGTTAATTTTTTCTTTAACTTTAAATAGAAAAAGACAAAAGTTAGTAATTATAAAAAATTAACTAATAACCAACCTATTGCTTCGTATTGTCGAGATCCTAACTAAGAAACAGTCACTATATGAATAAATACATCTATCATAAATGAGTGAGTCTATCATATAGTGGTAGCAACTGTAAATTTTCTCTAAAAAAGAAAAGGGATTCTAAGTTGTGAAGTAAAACTAAAGGGATGTGGATAAAGGGAGGGATGATAGAAAGAAGGAAAAGAAATAAGAAAGATATAAGATTCCAATATGTATGGTCTATGAATTACATCATAAAAGGCAATGTGATAAAGCATCGCTATAATAAAAATAATAGAGAATTCGAAATCGTAACTTGAAACAAGAACTAAAAATTAAAAGCAATAATAAAGAGCCGACCGGGTTAATAAAACTGAGAAAATTCACTCGGAAAGAAATTTTTTGGAAGCTCCATTGCGGAATTCATACCTAACCATTCAAGGAGAAGCAGTGGGAACGACAGAACCTATGACTCCATAGGATTTTATTGAAAAAATCCTAATACTTCATGGGATGGGATGGCGGAACGAGCCAAAAAAATTGTCTTATTTGGTACGGTTATAAATTAACAAATAAGACAGTAAAGAGTAAATATTCGCCCGCGAAATACTTATTGAATTAGAAGACTTTACCGCGATTCAATATTCAATAAGAGTAAAAATAAAGAAGAGTAAAAATAAAGAGATTTTTTTTAGAAGGATTAAATTATCTATAAATATAGAATATGGAGAAATAGGCACACACACATCTAGATATATTCTAGATCCTCTTTCTTGCCTATATTTTTTTCTATTTTAACATAACAAATTTTTAACAAATTGAATATTAAAAATTAAAAAAACCTAACTTTTTCTATTATCTATTAATGTGTATCTCTCCGTAATATTTTAAAATATTATGAAATTAGAGAAATTTGCACGCTTTCTCATTTCATTCGCGAGGAGCTGGATGAGAGGAAACTCTCATGTCCAGTTTTGCAGTAGAGATGGAACTAAGAAAGAACCATCGACTATAACCCCAAAAGAACCAGATTTCGCAAACAACACAGAGGAAGAATGAAAGGAAAATCCTGCCGAGGCAATCGTATTTGCTTTGGTAGATATGCTCTTCAGGCACTTGAACCTGCTTGGATCACGGCGAGACAGATAGAAGCAGGACGAAGAGCAATCACACGATATGCACGTCGTGGTGGAAAAATATGGGTACGTATATTTCCCGACAAACCGATTACACTAAGACCCACAGAAACACGTATGGGTTCGGGAAAGGGGTCGCCCGAATATTGGGTAGCTGTTGTTAAACCGGGTCGAATACTTTATGAAATGGGTGGAGTATCCGAAACTGTCGCTAGAGCAGCTATTTCCATAGCTGCCAGTAAAATGCCCATACGAAGTCAATTTCTTCGATTAGAGATATAGAATTTCAAAAAAGGAGTATTGAAGATAAAAAACACCAGGTTTTTTCTTTTTGGAAAGACAATATTTCTTTCATCCTTTTCTTTTGCATTGAAATAACAAATTGAAATAAAAATAATATGATTCAACCTCAGACCCTTTTAAATGTAGCAGATAATAGTGGAGCTCGAAAATTAATGTGTATTCGCGTGATAGGAGCTGCTGGTAATCAGAGATATGCTCGTATTGGTGATGTTATTGTTGCTGTAATCAAAGACGCGGTACCCCAAATGCCTCTAGAAAGATCCGAAGTAATTCGAGCTGTAATTGTACGTACATGTAAAGAGTTCAAATGCGAAGACGGTATAATAATCCGCTATGATGACAATGCCGCGGTTGTAATTGATCAAAAAGGAAATCCAAAAGGAACGCGAGTTTTTGGTGCGATCGCCGAGGAATTGAGAGAATTGAATTTTACAAAAATCGTTTCATTAGCCCCTGAAGTATTATAAATACTAGTAGGCGAGATATAGATCAAAGAATAAATTAGTGGATTGTGTTTCACGTATACGCTTTAAAACAAAAAAAAGAAAACATGTTGATTATAAAAAAATTAGGAGGAACCTAGAATTAGAGTCTTATGGGCAAGGACACTATTGCTGATTTATTAACCTCTATAAGAAACGCGGACATGAATAAAAAAGGAACAGTTCGAGTAGTATCTACAAATATTACCGAAAACATTGTTAAAATACTTCTACGAGAGGGTTTTATTGAAAATGTTCGGAAACATCAGGAAAGTCACAGATATTTCTTGGTTTCAACTTTGCGACATCAAAAAAGAAAGACTAGAAAAGGAATCTATAGAACAAGAACTTTTTTAAAGCGTATCAGCCGTCCCGGCTTACGAATTTATGCCAACTATCAAGGAATTCCTAAAGTTTTGGGTGGAATGGGAATTGCTATTCTTTCTACTTCTCGAGGTATAATGACAGATCGAGAAGCTCGACTAAACAAAATTGGGGGAGAAGTCTTATGTTATATATGGTAATAGCCCCGCCTATAGTACCCGAATTCTATCTCGAACTTCCTATTTTTCTAATAAAAAAAACGTTGTATTTTTTTTTTTAATCAAAATCGAAAAATAGGAGAAAAAAATATGACAGAAAAAAAAAATAGGAGAGAAAAAAAAAACCCGAGAGAAGCAAAAGTAACTTTCGAAGGTTTAGTTACGGAAGCTCTACCCAACGGGATGTTCCGCGTTCGCCTAGAGAATAACACCATCATCCTGGGCTATATTTCAGGAAAGATCCGGTCTAGTTCTATACGAATACTGATCGGGGATAGGGTCAAAATTGAAGTAAGTCGTTATGATTCAAGCAAGGGACGTATAATTTATAGACTTCCCCATAAGGATTCGAAACGTACCGAAGACTCGAAGGATATAGAAGATTTGAAAGATACCAAAGATTTGAAGGATTAGGTTTTTCTTTTTTATCTAGGGGAATAAATTCAAAGTTCTAAAATTCAAGCGAAGAGACTTATTTTTTCCAAAAGATTAAATTCATAGTTTAAGAAAGGATACGGAAATATGAAAATAAGAGCTTCCGTTCGTAAAATTTGTACAAAATGTCGACTGATTCGTAGGCGTGGACGAATTAGAGTCATTTGTTCCAATCCGAAGCATAAACAAAGACAGGGATAATCTTTCGAAAAAGAACTTTACTTTCTAAAAAGTAAAAAAAAAGTACCCGCGGAAATGCCTAAATTCAAAAGAAAATAATTTTAAACAAATAAAAATAAGGTAAAGAGTATATTTTACTATGAAACGGATATCCTTGTATCTTTTTTTCTTTTTGTTATTTCTAACTCATATTTATGGGATAATAAAATATGGCAAAAGCTATACCAAAAATTGGTTCACGTAGGAAAGTCCGTATTGGTTTACGTAGGAATGCACGTTTTAGTTTACGAAAGAGTGCACGTAGAATAACAAAAGGGGTTATTCATGTTCAAGCTAGTTTCAACAATACCATTATAACTATTACAGACCCGCAAGGTCGGGTGGTTTTCTGGTCCTCCGCGGGTACTTGTGGATTCAAAAGTTCAAGAAAAGCATCGCCCTATGCTGGTCAAAGAACAGCCGTAGATGCTATTCGCACAGTAGGTTTGCAACGAGCAGAAGTTATGGTAAAGGGCGCTGGTAGTGGAAGAGATGCCGCATTACGAGCCATTGCTAAAAGTGGTGTACGATTAAGTTGTATACGCGATGTAACACCTATGCCGCATAATGGATGTCGACCTCCTAAAAAAAGACGTCTGTAAAAGAATTAACTCACTTTCAAGAGAAATAAACGATTCAATGATCAAATAATAATACTAGTCGATTATGGTTCGAGAGGAGGTAGCAGGATCCACTCAAACACTGCAGTGGAAGTGTGTTGAATCAAGAGTAGATAGTAAGCGTCTTTATTATGGTCGTTTCATTCTGTCCCCGCTTAGAAAAGGTCAAGCGGATACCGTCGGTATTGCCTTGCGAAGAGCTTTACTTGGAGAAATAGAAGGAACATGTATCACACGTGCCAAATTTAGGAGCGTGCCACACGAATATTCTACAATAGCAGGTATTGAAGAATCCGTACAAGAAATTTTACTAAATTTGAAAGAAATTGTATTGAGAAGTAATCTCTATGGAGTTAGAGACGCTTCAATTTGCGTCAAAGGGCCTAGATACATAACTGCTCAAGATATCACCTTACCCTCTTCCGTAGAAATCGTTGATAAGGCACAACCCATAGCTAACTTGACAGAGCCCATTGATTTCTGTATTGAGTTACAGATCAAGAGAGATCGCGGCTATCAGACAGAACTCAGAACGAACTATCAAGATGGAAGTTATCCTATAGACGCTGTATCCATGCCTGTTCGAAATGTGAATTATAGTATTTTTTCTTGTGGGAATGGAAATGAAAAACACGAGATACTTTTTCTAGAAATATGGACGAATGGAAGTTTAACTCCTAAGGAAGCGCTTTATGAGGCTTCTCATAATTTGATTGATTTATTTCTTCCTTTTCTACACGCAGGGGAAGAGAGCGCTAGTTTCGAAGAAAATAAAAACAGGTTTACTCCGCCCCTTTTCACTTTTCCAAAAGGATTAACTAATCTAAAGAAAAACAAAAAAGGAATTCCATTGAATTGTATTTTTATTGATCAATTAGAATTGCCTTCTAGAACGTATAATTGTCTCAAAAGGGCCAATATACATACACTATTGGACCTTTTGAGTAAGACTGAAGAGGATCTTATGAGAATTGACAGTTTTCGTATGGAAGATAAAAAACGGATATGGGACAGTCTAGAGAAGCACCTCCCAATTGATTTATCTAAGAATAAGCTCTCGTTTTAAATCCATTGCAATTTTTTGCTCTTCTTCTTTTCGAGTTCGAATAAAAAGAAAACAATTTTGCATCTTTGGCACAATCTATATTTTCGCGAAATGGATCATAATAAAATGGATTTTATTTAGGTATCTAGGAAAAATTCACTTGGAAGTAACTATTTCCTAGATACCTATGCACGGTACTTCATGGTTGAATGAATCAACCTGAAAAATACCTAAAAAAGACCTAAAGTTAAGGATTTATCAATGGGTAATGTTGCTCCAATACCTAACCAAAGAGCTACCGCAGTACCGATTAAAAAAACAGTCGTAGCTACTGGCCGACGAAATGGGTTTTGGAATTTATTGACATTCTCTAGAAAAGGTACTGTCAATAAGCCCGTTGGCACAGAAACCATTAAGAGAACGCCCAATAACTTATTGGGTACTGTACGGAGTATTTGAAATACGGGAAAGAAGTACCACTCGGGTAATATTTCCAAAGGAGTTGCAAACGGATCCGCTGGTTCACCAATCATTGACGGCTCGAGAACCGCTAAACCTACATTACATGCAATAGTACCTAAAATTACTACAGGAAAAATATATAAAAGATCATTGGGCCACGCGGGTTCCCCGTAATAATTATGCCCCATCCCTTTAGCTAATTTTGCTCTTAATACAGGATCATTTAAGTCAGGTTTCTTTGTTATTGGGATAGGTGAATTCTTTAGGATCCATCCCCCAAAGGAACCGGACATGAGAATTTATCATCATCCGGCTCGAGCAAGAATAAAAGAAAAAAGACCGCGGAAGATCCATAATAGAATAAGGGGTATATAATGACTCAAGGACTCCGGGCAAGAAAAGATTTATCAGATTCTCTTTTCCGAAGTTGCCCCTACAACTACTCATTGAAACGAATCCTATTCTTATGGGTAAATGCTCAATATCCAAGTGGGCTTACAAATTTGATCATGATCAATTGCTTTATGGATTGTCTCATGTCTCTTGATTAGTTGGTGTTTATCCCCTCAATATCACAAGTTTCTTACGTCCAAACAAAGTATTTACTTGTTACTAATAAAAAATCAAAAAGTTTAACCTACGTTCTTCCTTAGATCCCTTCTTTTACTCCGATAGTATTGCGGATCACAATCGATGCAAAGAAAATGAATGCATTTCCATACTATAATAAAAAAGGTAAGTGTAATAAATAGAGAATTGGATCGTGTCACATGACTTATTCCATTTCTACTCTATGGGATCTTACGGAGCCTGTTCATGGATGACATGGTTGGGGTATGATCATAGAAAATATTCTCCTCAAGTGAACCAGCCCATCCTTCCTAAATAGGGGACTTACCTCTTGATTGGATGCGGAGACACCTTTGGTTGTGAATTCTAATGCGGCAGATCCAATTCTTTATCTGCATGGCCAAATCAATAATTCAAGTCACACACTCCCATAATCCGCCTTTTTTTTTCGTAAAATTAACTTCAACTACAACTATTTGTATTGTATAAAAATACCTCGGAGTTGAAGAGAAGTATCCAAATGACATGTGTTATTTTACAATAACCCATGTTTGTAGCAATGAAATACCAGAACCTACCCGATATGATATATGAGAATTTAAATTCTCTATGATATGCCTTCCTTATAAAGGACCCGAAATACCTTGCTTACGTATCATTAGAAAGTGCATTAACATAAATACGGCAGTAAGCAGAGGCAGTACAAAGGTATGTAAACTATAAAAACGAGTCAAAGTGGATTGGCCCACACTAGCACTTCCGCGTAATAACTCCACTAAAGGCGATCCTATTACCGGAATCGCGTCAGGTACACCCGTCACAATTTTGACTGCCCAATAACCAATTTGATCCCAAGGCAAAGAATAGCCAGTTACACCAAATGATGCAGTCAATACAGCTAAAACCACGCCTGTGACCCAAGTTAATTCGCGGGGTTTTTTAAACCCACCTGTGAGATACACACGAAATACATGCAGGATCATCATTAGAACCATCATACTTGCTGACCATCGATGAACTGATCGGATTAACCAACCAAAATTGGCCTCGGTCATTATGTATTGAACCGAGGAAAAAGCCTCTGTAACGGTTGGGCGATAATAAAAAGTCATAGCAAAACCGGTCGCGACTTGTACTAGAAAACAAGTAAGTGTAATTCCCCCTAAACAATAAAATATGTTGACATGAGGAGGAACATATTTACTAGTTATATCATCCGCAATTGCCTGAATCTCAAGACGTTCTTCAAACCAATCATATACTTTATTGAGATAGGCAACTAACCCAGGTCGGGTCCCCCTCTGAGAGCCGTATAGGAAAATTTCATCTCGTACGGCTCAAGCAGAAACACACAAATTTTCAGCAGATATTAGAAAAAAAGTTCAAAATTTCATCAGCCACTGGATTGGGCAGATTTGCTTTGAAGATATGAAACAAGAAAAATCCAGAATATCCTCTTTGTGATGATAATGCCAAAAAATCTCAAGTTGGCTCATCTGTCTTTCTTTCCCTTATGTGGGTCATTAGAGGCCTCTTGACTTTTCTCTTCCCTATTTTAGATTTGTTTTTTTTGTGCGTAATGCGGATTTGCTCTTGTTTTACTAATAAATAAATAAAGCAAAAATTCTAGTAGTTTTCTGATAGAAATTATCTTGTTACGATCCTATGAATCAGTTCAATTAAAACCTTAGATTCATACTAGAGCCACGATGATTGAGTCTCAAGCTAAACAAAAGGCAAGGGTTCTTTCGAATAAGAACCACTTGATGATCATTTATTGAATCCGTGTAATGACTCGACAAAATCGAGAGAAAAAAAGTTGTCTTTTGGACAAACAAAATTGGAAGGAAGAAAATTTCCTTTTTTTATTAAGAACTACTTGATTTTTTTTTCAATCTGGTTGCGAGGTCTAAATAGTGAGTATGAATCATAGTTCCTTTTTTTTGATCCACTCTATCTATTTCGTGTTCCAGATACTAGAATAAATAATATCCGACGAATTAGAATCATCTTGATAGAGATAACAGGCCCTTTCTATGTATTATCAATAGGATCAATTCTAACAAGTCACACACTCATATTCCAGAGATACCGAAACAAAAAAATTCCGCAGTCGAACTACCAGAATAGCCAGAAATGTAGAGCTTAAAGTTGAAAGGCTTTTTTGTATGGAAAAACTATGACTTCGTAGTTTTAGTTAGTAAAAACCTAAGTCGTTAAAATTCCATCCAGTAAAACAGACGAATTATAAATTTCTAAAATGATAGATAGGAATATCGCGAACAAACCCATTGCGATCCCCATAAAAGGAGTAGTCCCCCAACCCGGAGCAACTTTCCCATATTCCGCATTCAAGGGTTTCAATAAACTACCTGCACCAGTTCGTTTTGGCTTAGCTTTAGAACTATCTTCAACGGTTTGTGTAGCCATAAATTCTATTTAATCATTGGTGTTGACTTTGTAGACTATTCCGTTGTAGTTGTAAATACACGATCTTTTCATAGATCTATTGTAATCTTGAAATTCTATAAAAATGGAAACAGCAACTTTAGTCGCCATCTCCATATCTGGTTTACTTGTAAGCTTTACTGGGTATGCCTTATATACCGCGTTTGGGCAACCCTCTCAACAATTAAGAGATCCATTCGAAGAACACGGGGACTAATTGAAGTAAGAAGTCTACCCATCTGGTAGACTTCTTACTTCAATGAAATTATTTTACTCTTTTAGTTGGAACCCTAGGCGGTTCTCGGAAGAAGATAGCGAAAAAAATTATCCCTAAAGTAGAAACTAAAAGGAACGTATAAACCAATGCTTCCATAGATTCGATCGTGGTTTATTTACAATTATAACTTCCACACCTATTCATTTGTCATTTGGAATCATTTCCCATATAAAGAAAGAAAAAGAGTCAAAGAAAGGATGGGAGATAGAAATGTTTCCCATGTCAAATCAAAAAAGAAAGATGAAAGATACAACAGCAATGTGTATCAGACTGCCTGTTTCCTTGTAGTTGGATCTCCTACTTTTTGGAATGTTCCAAATTCCACTTGAGCATCCAAATCCGGATCAATACCGGCAAAAACATCTCGGAACAACGTTCTAGCGCCATGCCAAATGTGTCCGAAAAAGAAGAGCAAAGCAAAGGTAGCATGACCAAAAGTGAACCAACCTCTTGGACTGCTGCGAAAAACACCATCTGACTTCAAAGTAGCCCGATCTAATTCAAAAATTTCTCCTAATTGGGAACGCCTCGCATATTTTTTTACAGTAGCAGGATCAGAATAACTTACTCCATTAAGTTCGCCACCATAGAACTCCACCGTTACGCCTACTTGTTCAACACTATATTTGGATTCCGCTCTTCTAAAAGGAACGTCTGCTCTCACAACTCCCTCTTCATCTACCAAAACAACGGGAAAAGTTTCAAAAAAAGTAGGCATACGGCGTACAAAAAGTTCGCGTCCTTCTTTATCTCTAAATACGGGGTGTCCTAACCATCCAACAGCTATTCCATCCCCACTGTCCATTGAGCCTGCTCTGAATAATCCCCCCTTTGCCGGATTATTCCCAATATAATCATAAAAAGCTAATTTTTCGGGAATTTTAGACCAAGCTTCTGATAAACTAAGATTTTCGGCTAACCCATTGCTAACTCTTCGATATATTTCTTGCTGAAAGTATCCCTGATCCCACTGATAACGAGTAGGCCCAAATAATTCGATTGGGGTTGTTGCTGACCCATACCACATAGTTCCAGCAACTACGAAAGCTGCAAAAAAAACAGCAGCAATACTACTAGAAAGTACAGTTTCAATATTGCCCATACGTAATCCTTTGTATAGACGTTGAGGTGGACGGACACTAAGATGGAATAGGCCCGCTAATATGCCCAATGTACCCGCAGCAATATGATGAGAAGCTATTCCCCCTGGAACAAAAGGATCAAAACCTTCTGCACCCCACGCTGGATTTACAGCTTGTACTTTTCCAGTTAGTCCATAAGGATCGGATACCCATATCCCAGGACCATACAAACCCGTTACATGAAATGCGCCAAAGCCGAAGCAAGCCACCCCTGCAAGAAATAAATGAATTCCAAAGATCTTGGGCAAATCCAAAGAAGGTTTTCCCGTCCGATTATCAGTGAATATGTCTAGGTCCCAATATACCCAATGCCAGATAGCTGCCAAGAAACACAAGCCAGAAAACGCAATATGCGCACCTGCCACACCTTCATAACTCCAAATACCCGGATTCGTTACAGTTCCTCCTGAAATGCTCCAACCACCCCACGAATCGGTTATTCCTAAACGAGTCATGAAGGGAATGACAAACATACCTTGTCTCCACATTGGATCCAAAACAGGATCAGAGGGATCAAAAACTGCTAATTCGTATAAAGCCATCGAGCCGGCCCAACCAGAAACTAGAGCTGTGTGCATTATATGCACCGCAATCAATCGACCCGGATCATTCAATACGACAGTATGAACACGATACCAAGGCAAACCCATGGAAATACCCCTTTAGCAAAGAAAAATAGACACGAAGTCGCTTTATTTTATCGCATTGGAAAAGACTATCCATATCCTATGTACCTAACCCTTCTAGGGAATTCTGTGTCAGAAAGCGTGAATATTTACTTCATTCCATTAAAAATAAGAAGCCAATTCTATTCATAAGAAGAAAGAGAAGCGGATCTATTCTATACTCGATAAGCGCCAATATGCAATGGATAACTCGGCCTATTTGGAAAAAGCGAAGAATAGATCTCCACCCCTCTTTGTTTATCATTCGAATCACCGATTCGTTTTTTTTATTCAATTAATCCGTGTTCCCTTCCTTATATGTATTATTTCAATCTACGTATTAATAGAATCTACATATTAATAGAATCTATAGTATTCATATAGAATAAGAATAAAAATGAAGACAAAAAACTGCAGACTCTTTCTCTTCTATTCTTACGTTTCCATATTAAAGTGTAGTTTTCTTACTTAAATTTAATAATATTAATCTAATATGCCCATTGGTGTTCCAAAAGTACCTTACCGGATTCCCGGAGATGAAGAAGCGACTTGGGTTGACTTATACAATGTTATGTATCGAGAAAGGACACTTTTTTTAGGTCAAGAGATTCGTTGCGAGATTACGAATCATATTACAGGTCTCATGGTATATCTCAGTATCGAAGATGGAATTAGTGATATTTTTTTGTTTATAAACTCCCCAGGCGGGTGGCTGGTCTCAGGAATGGCGATTTTTGATACGATGCAAACGGTGACACCAGACATATATACAATATGCCTTGGAATAGCCGCGTCGATGGCGTCCTTCATTCTGCTTGGAGGAGAACCCGCCAAGCGTATAGCATTCCCTCACGCGAGGATTATGCTTCACCAACCTACTAGTGCTTATTATCGGGCAAGGACGCCAGAATTTTTACTAGAAGTAGAAGAGTTACACAAAGTTCGCGAAATGATCACAAGGGTTTATGCACTAAGAACAGGCAAGCCTTTTTGGGTTGTATCCGAAGACATGGAAAGGGATGTTTTTATGTCAGCAGATGAAGCCAAAGCTTATGGACTTGTCGATATTGTAGGGGATGAAATGGTTGACGAGCACTGCGATACTGATCCAGTGTGGTTTCCAGAAATGTTTAAGGATTGGTAGTGGCCAGATTTCTTGTAAATTTATTTCAAACCAAAATTCGGGTTTTCCGCGATTTAATAGAAAATAGAAAAACTTCATGATGATCAATCATCAGGTTAAGATCGATCTAAACCAATCCATTTTTTTCTATATAGATACGACATGCCAACGATTAAACAACTTATTAGAAACGCAAGACAGCCAATACGAAATGCTACAAAATCGGCCGCGCTTAAGGGATGTCCTCAGCGTCGAGGAACATGTGCTAGGGTGTATGTGTGACTCGTTCAGATCATGAGTTCAAACAAATAAAAAAAATTTTGAAGTAGCCGTGATTGGTACCAATGAATAGGATAGAGCTTCTCTAGCCTAGATTTCTATGGTATATGAAATTTCTGGTTTCCTTTGGTGCAAATCCAATTATCTAAATTGGAAATTAAGAAGCAATTCCTCCATTGGTAGCAACTGGTTATCCATTAAGCGGAGGAAATAGTAATAAAAAGAAAAAGGCCTATGCTCCTTTATCTTAAAAGAACGGACTAACAAGGTCAGCTACTTAGCCAACTTTCATAATTAAATGCCGTCACTGTATGGATAACTCTTATTGTGAAAAGAGCTATTTACTCTATAATGAATAGGTAGAGCCAAAGAATGTGAACTATACAAGTTCACAATACCTTTTGATGAAAGAAGGGGCTCCGGTGTATAGAGAGGGCCTCACCGTTTAAAAGGGAACCATAGAAACGAAGGAACCCACTATTTTTTTTTAGTATTGTTAGAATTTGTTATTTCGCATAGAAATAACTGAAGGGAATAGAATAAAAAATCGTGGTTGGGAAGGTTACGGTAGCAAAAGCCATTGGAATTTCTATTTTATATATCGGAATAATTCGTTTTGTTATTAGTGGGAAAAAGGATGGATAAAAGAAGAGAAATCATTAGTTATTCATTAAGGTTAATTTGATTCAATGACCAGAGTTCCACGAGGATATATAGCTCGGAGACGACGAACAAAAATGCGTTCATTTGCCTCAAACTTTAGAGGGGCTCATTTAAGACTTAATCGAATGATTACTCAACAGGTAAGAAGAGCTTTTGTTTCCTCTCATCGAGATAGAGGTAGGCAAAAGAGAGATTTTCGTCGTTTGTGGATCACTCGGATAAACGCAGCAACGCGGATATATAAAGTATTCGATAGTTATAGTAAATTAATACACAACCTGTACAAGAAGGAATTGATTCTTAATCGTAAAATGCTTGCACAAGTAGCTGTATCAAATCCAAAGAATCTTTACACGATTTCCAATAAAATAAAGATCATCAATTAAAGGGAGAAAAAAGTAATATACGGAAATATAAAGTAAAAACCGAATTCCCGGAGAGGGAACTCCGGGAAGATACAATAAATTAAGATTAAGTGGTAGGAATCAACGAGCTGGATTACTTTCTTTATAATATATATAGGTCTGGCCCTTTCGAATAAAACATCAACAATCGGAACTTAAGTTCCGATTGTTGTTTCTTAAATTATGGTTGTAGGTTCTTAAGTTTCGATTGGAATTGTACTTTTGCGTTAATTGAGGAATATGTCTATTTTTTCTGGGTCTAGGGCCAGTAATTATTGAAATTGACTGGGCTTGAAATTGCTTTTCATTCTCATAGTTACGAAATGGTAAGAAAGATAAAATACGAGCCTGTTTTATAGCAAGAGTAATTAATCGTTGTTGTTTCAAAGTTAATTTATTTATTCGTCTCGATAATATTTTTCCTTGTTCACTAATAAATCGATTAATTAAGCTCATGTTTCTATAATCAATTCGATCTCCCGGGCCAATCCGAGGACGCCTACGAAAAGGTTGTTTGGATTTACGAAAAGGTTGCTTGAATTTACGAAAAGTTTGCTTGGATTTTTGAAAAAGTTGCTTGGATTTACGAAAAGGTTGCTTAGATTTATTAAAAGGTTGTTTAGGTGTATACATGATTTATTCCTTATTTAAAAATTTGAAAAAAAAAATGGATTTCTTTATTTTATTAATTTAGGATCCAGAAGAAGTAATCTTTCTTTGATCCATATCTTTTTTGATTCATATTAATTATAGTATATGAATATCCTCTATACATATGAAATAATATCTACTTTAAACCAGATGAGTTGATTTGTAGTTTGTATTCGATCTATGTTCTATATATTAAATATGAAGTTCTTACTCTTTCTGTTCTTTGGAAAGATCGAACACGCGCTGCTCCTATTTCTTTATTTCGTGATGAGTCGTATGCTTGCGACAATAACGACAAAATTTTTGAAATTCTAATTGTCCGGGTGTATTGTGGCGATTCTTTTGAGTACTATATCTAGAAATCCCCGTCGATTTATCATTGGCACCTTTTCGAACACAACCGATACATTCCAAAATAACTTTGATTCTAACGTCTTTTCCCTTGGCCATGAACCTCCTTTCCTTTTTGGATTGACTTAACTTTAATTCTTCTACTTATTCTTTTATTCTTCTATTTTGAATCCGAAGAAGAAGAATAAAATCCATTAGAATAAAAAAAATTTGAAACTCTTAAATTAAGTAATAAAAAATAGAGAAATAATTAAAGAATACAATCCTTGTCGAATTAGCAAAGATTTTGCTTCGAAATCCTTTCGTTTAAGTAGCCTGCTCAGCCTTTTTCTATGCTTTGATTTCTGAAGCCTGATTTCGCTTGGATACCACTTTTAATTGAATTTATGTTTTCCAAAAAAATGGGATTTACCAAATTTTTCATGTCTCTGAGGTTCAACCCAATACATCTTTTCTTTCTTTTTCCTTCCTATACTAAAAAGGGATTGAAAAGGGAAAAATTTTTGTCATGTCACCAAGAATTCTATTCCTCGCATAGCAATAACTAGAATTAAAAAAAAGGGAATGACAAAGCATCTGGGAATAAACGATTAATTTCTATCAATAAACCTGCTAAAGCACCAAACCATAGAGTACTTAGCACGGGTGCTACAGAGAGATATGTTTTTATATCCCGCATTGAAAATCCTCCTTCCTTATTGGAATACATATATGATCAGATACTCTTGCCCAAGATGGTTTGTATTTCTTTTGTTTAGGCGAAATTCCTAACTAAAAAAACAAAATTAATATGCTATACATAGACTGAACCTTATAGACGAGATTTCCCTATCCCTAAAAAAAAGAAAAGGATGACCCCTTCTTCCTATACATTACCAAGGAATAGTAATCTTTCTTTTATAAATCTTTCTTTTATAGGCGAAATTAAACTGGATTTTAGATGTATACCATTCCTTGATTATATGAGACCAAAAAGAAGAAATGACAAGAAGGTTCTATATAGATAGAGAAAGAGAAGAAAATTACGATGTGGAAAAGAAGACAGGAATTGTGTACAATGACATTGTAGAACAATTTGGAAAAGGGATGTAGCGCAGCTTGGTAGCGCGTTTGTTTTGGGTACAAAATGTCACAGGTTCAAATCCTGTCATCCCTACCTATTACTTCTTTCTTCTTTATGGGCAGTAGTGAGGAGATCAATTAAAGTAAAGTGGGTATAACTTGAATTTTTGGATACTATACATACGTGAGACACGTTAGGAGTAGAAAAGGGTTTTCTTTTTGAATAAAAGCGCTCTTAGTTCAGTTCGGTAGAACGCGGGTCTCCAAAACCCGATGTCGTAGGTTCAAATCCTACAGAGCGTGATTCCATTTATCTTATGTCGAAGCAGAGTAAAATAACTTAACAAAACAAAGTAGAATTGCAACTCCAATTTGACCTCCTCCAGACCAGAGAGGAGGTCAAGCAAAAAATAAATATTACTCAATCAAAGATCCAACTGATCCCCACGCCTGTATTGCAAATATGCAGTCACGAATAATCCCGCTAAAGTAATAGGAATTAGGCCTAAGACGATTCCAAATAGAAAAACTTCAATCATTTCGATTTCTTCGAGGGGATAAAAAAGAGGTACGATCTATCCCTAAATAGTAGTCTAAATTATCCACGAATCTCAATGACCCAGAAAATAATTTGTAATTACTGTGGAAAAGAGTCGTAGAATAGCAGGAATCCAAAAGAAAGATTTTTCTTTTGTGACTTATTCGTTCAATTCATTTCAAATAAGACGTATCTTGTTCAAGCCAATAAATAGAGCTGGAGTTATAGTTAAAGCAGCCAGTAGAAAACCGAAATAACTAGTTATAGTAAGCATGAAAGGGTTAAATTCCATTTATTGTTTTAATACACTACATATGTTGGTAAAGCACTTACCTAAGTTATGGAAAATTGAAAATTCATCAATTATTTTAGATAATACTAAAAAACAAGATAGAGTGAGATAGAGAAGTGTAAAAGAAAGGCGATTCATCAGATGGAAGGGACATGAGTCCCTAATTCCGAATCAAGAGATTTGTTGTGGAATCTGTCAATTGAGTAAAGTAATAATATTAAGAACTAGATGATCTAACCCCATTGAAAAATAAAATAGGATTTTCGGGGAAATTTTTGAATAAGAGATAAAAAAAGAATTGAATTTGAAAAAGTTCTTTCTATTTTATTTTGGATTATTTCTTTTTCAATAGGATTTAACCCTCTTTTTGGAGTGAACGGTCGAATATTCCCCTATTCCTTCTTATTTTAACTGATTGTATTCCATTCCATATGGAATAAGAGGAGAAGAAAAGCATTTCATGACCCCCCGAGGGCTCCTTAAAAAAAGGAAAGCTCTTCCTTGAATTTACTTTATTTTTATTCCTTTTTGAACCCCAACCAAAGTAGATTCGAAGACGAGTCACTTTAATTATCCTTTAAAATTCTATCTTCTGTCTTTACCTATTCCATTCCATCTCGTAAAGTTCCACACTTGCAGTTTGGTCAAGAAAGTTAGACCTAATCCAACAAACAAGGCAAGATTGATTACAAATCTTGATTCTTCAAAGAAAGTTTTCCTTCTTTCATAAGGGATTATCTACTATTCGATTTTCGATTTATTAGATATTATGCTAACCAATTAAATTATTTAAAGGGAAAGATTGGATTTGAACAAAACTTTTAACTAAAAAAGTAAAGTATAGATTTCACATATACTTGTCCTTATATTGTGTCAGTATGAGAAGATCTTTCCTAAATTTTTTATCCAAATCCATTAATCATTGAATTCGATTTTCCCAAGATCTTGGTCGCTATTCCGAATTATTCTACTATTCCGAAGCCAATGAA